TGTAAGAAAGACTAAGGGATAGTCTTCGGGCTCATACCCCGAGAAAAGTGAGTTCGAGTCTCACTCTTACAAAACTGTCCCTGTCTCTTGCTCATACAACAATATGCCTTCTTCAATTTTGGTTTCTCCTTTTATTGAAAAAATTTTTTTTGGGTGATGAGGGTTAAAAAAGAAGAAAACTAAAAAAAAAGAAGATGGCTAAGATAAACTAAGATCAGACGACAGACCCTTCGAAACGGCGAAAAGACGCATTAGTTGTTGCTTCTGCGGAAAAGCGAGCCTGAGGTTTGAATTGAAACATCTTAATACCGAGTAAAAATCAAACGAGATTCCGAGAGTAGTGGCGAGCGAAGTTGGAGTTGTGTAAAAAGGGATCATAGATCTAGACTAAACGTTAGTTTATACTGATAGTAAGAGTACTGTAAAGGAAAGTTGAAAGAGAGTTGAAAAGAGCTGGAATCTTTTTTTTTTAAGCAGCTTTAAAACAGCGTACCTTTTGTATAATGGGTAAAAGAGATTAATTTGGCATATTTAAAAACGGAAAATTAAAAGAAGTTTTTTTTAGTCAAAATACCCGAAACCAAGTGATTTAATCATGAATAGTAAACAAGAACGAACTGGTGGTTGTGGCAAAACCCTCAGAAGATTTGTGATTAGGGGTGAAAGGCCAATCGAACTTGGATATAGCTGGTTTTTTGCGAAAACTATTTAAGTAGTGCCCTTTTTGTTTTATTTTTTTTGTAATAAAATAAAAAATCAAATAAAAAAAAAGTAGACAACCAAAAAGTGAAAAGATTTTTTGTTAAAAGAGAAAGCTCAAAGCAGAAGTTAACGTCATTTGTTTCTTTTTAGTGTAAAAAAAAAACAAGGCTTAGACAATAAAAAAGTAGGCTTAGAGCCAGCCATCTTTTAAAAAGTGCGTAGTTGTTTATTTAATAAATTAAATTTTTTTTTAATTTTGGTGGGTAAAATCAAACCAAAACTCTGCAAATAGAACTTTTTTATAGCAAAATATACCGTTTTTCAGTAGAAACAATTTTTACATGGGTAATCTAAAATTATTATTTTTTTTCTTTATATTACCACTTTTGGGTTATACAGACCCTTAGAGTTTTTTTATGGGAAATTTTTTTTTATATATTATATCAGGAAAAACCAAAAAGAGGAGCTGTTTTTCTAACTAAAGAAAGAAAAAAAAAAGAGACACATTTTTTTAAGGAACTCGGCAAAAGAGAACTTCGACTGTTTACCAAAAACATAGCTTTTTGATTTTTATAAAAGGTGAGACCTGCCCTATGGTTGGATCTAAAAAAGTTTGTTTTGCTTATTAATAAAGACAGCTAAATGGCCGCGGTAACACTAACTGTGAAAATGTAGCGTAATCAATTGTTAATTAATTGTTGACCGGTATGAATGGTGTCACGAAAGTTTCTCTGTCTTAAAAAAATACTTAATGAAATTGAATTTGTAGTGAAGATGCTACATTAAAATTGTAAGACGAGAAGTCCCCATGGAGCTTTACTGAGGGCTTAGACTTTTCTATAAGCGGGACAGTTTTGTTGGGGCGACAGTTTTTTAAAAAGTAACAAAAACGAACTATGGCGTAGCTTCACCCTGAAAAATTTTTTAAGGGACATTTTTGGTGTGTTTTATGATCCGTTGTTTGGAATGAAAAAAACAACGAAAACAAATAAAAGTTACCCTGGGGATAACAGCGCAATAACGTTTGAGAGTTAATCAACGACGGTGTTTGCGACCTCGATGTTGAATTGCAGCGTCCTAGGAAGTAGTCACTCCTAAGGGTTGGTTTGTTCACCCATTAAAGCTGTACATGATTTGAGTTAAAAGCGTGGTAACACAGCTTAGTTTCTATCTACAATGATAAACATAGATATTTTGTTTTTTAGTACGAAAGGATCAAAAATTAATAGTTCTCTAAAGACAACTATTCTTTAAATTAGGATTGCTTCTAAAAAAAAAAAGAAATATTTTTTGTTTGGTTTTATTTTAGAAAAAAAAGAAATAATTTTTGTTTGGTTTTATTTATGTATCTTTTAATTTTATTTTTCCCTTTAATTGGATCAATTTTAACTGGTTGTTTTGGAAGGCATATAGGAGAAAAGGGGGCAGGGATTTTAACTTCATGTTGTTTAATTATCGGTTTGTCTTATTCTGTTTTAGTTGGAATAGAAATTTTATTTAATTCAACGGCAACATTTCTTAGACTATGAAAGTGGTTGGACTCTGGGTTTTTTCTTGTTTTTTTTGATTTGCAGTTTGATGGTTTAGTTGCAGTTATGTTGTTTGTGGTTTTTCTTGTTTCTACTTTGGTTCATGTTTTTTCTATTGCTTATATGCGAGGGGACCCTCATGTGCCTCGGTTTATGGCATACCTTTCTTTATTTACCTTTTTAATGGTTTTTTTAGTCACTAGCGCTAATTTTCTTCAATTGTTTATTGGATGAGAAGGAGTTGGTCTTTGTTCTTATTTATTAATTAATTTTTGATTAACAAGACTTGAGGCAAATCGAGCAGCAATTAAAGCCATGTTGGTTAATAAAGTTGGTGACATAGGCTTGCTTTTAGCAATGTTCCTTCTTTGAAAAACTTTTGGGTCTTTAGATTTTTCTTCTGTTTTTAATTTAGTTTCTCCTTCTAAAGGAGTTTTTTTTATTTGTTTATTTTTATTTTTTGGGGTAATGGGTAAGTCAGCTCAATTAGGGTTACATACTTGGCTGCCGGATGCGATGGAGGGTTGTTGGGCCTCTTAATTAAAAATTTGATTAAAACAAACCACTATGCACAGGAAAGACAATTGTTCACCAGTGGGCAATAAAATGTTTGTTTTAATGCCTAAGAGACTTTATGTGGTCTACTTTTTTTTATTTAATTAAAGCTGTTTTTGTTATTGTTCCTTTACTTATTGCTGTGGCCTTTTTAACTTTAGCAGAACGAAAAATCTTAGGATATATGCAAATGAGAAAAGGGCCAAATGTTGTAGGGGGCGGGCTTCTTCAGCCTTTTGCAGATGGGATAAAATTATTTCTTAAAGAAATGATCATCCCTCATCAGGCAAGTGCTTTTGTTTATTTTTTTGCCCCAGTTGCCTCTTTTACATTAGCTTTTATTGTTTGGGGAATTCTTCCTTATGGAAGAGGAGTTGGTATAAGTGATTTTAATATTGGTCTTTTGTGGGTTTTAGCCATTTCTTCTATAAGTGTTTATGCTGTTTTAATGTCTGGGTGGGGGAGTCGTTCAAAATATGCTTTTTTAGGGGCTATTCGCGCGGCTGCGCAAATGATAAGTTATGAGGTTTCGATTGGGTTGATCTTGATTTCTGTTCTTTTATGTGTTGGCTCTTTGGCTTTTAATAAAATTGTTTTGGCACAAAATTTTATTTGATTCTTTATTCCTTTTTTTCCTATTGTTGTAATGTTTTTGGTTTCTATTTTAGCAGAAACGAATCGTGCCCCGTTTGATTTAACGGAAGGAGAATCGGAGCTTGTTTCGGGCTATAATGTTGAATATGCCTCTATGTCTTTCGCTTTATTTTTTTTAGCAGAGTATGCACATATTATTTTTATGAGTTGTTTGACTATTCTTTTGTTTTTTGGAGGGTGGTTGGGTTTACCTTTTGGTTTGAAAGTTATTTTTATTGTTTGTTTTTTTTTATGGGCACGAGCGTCTTTTCCTAGGATTCGATATGACCAGTTAATGGCCCTATTATGAAAAGGGTATTTGCCTTTTAGTTTGGGGGTTGTTCTTTTTGTTGCTAGTGTTTTGTTTGGATTTAATGGTCCTTCTCCAATATAGGAATGCCATTACGAAAGGACAATCCTATTTTATCTCCAGTTAATGGGTTTCTCGTAGACTTGCCCTCTCCTTCAAATATAAGTTATTTTTGAAATTTTGGGTCTTTATTAGGACTGTGTTTAGTTTTACAAATTATAACAGGGTGTTTTTTGTCGATGCATTATTGTTCAGATGCGTGTCTTGCGTTTGCTTCTATTGGGCACATAATGCGCGATGTTAATTATGGGTTTTTATTAAGATATTTACATGCAAATGGGGCTTCTTTGTTTTTTTTTTGTCTTTATATTCATATTGGACGAGGGTTATATTACGGGGGGTATTTGAGATTTCATGTTTGGAGTGTTGGAGTTTTGCTTTTTTTATTGACTATGGCGACCGCTTTTATGGGTTATGTTTTGCCTTGGGGCCAAATGTCTTTTTGGGGGGCGACTGTTATTACGAATTTATTATCTGCAATACCCTATTTTGGGGTGGATATTGTTCAATGGGTTTGAGGTGGCTTTAGTGTTTCTGGGGCTACATTAAATCGGTTTTTTAGTTTGCATTTCTTGCTTCCTTTTATTTTGGCCTTTCTTGCTATTATTCATTTAGTTTATTTACATGTTGATGGGTCAAATAATCCTGTCGGCTTAAACTCTTCGATGGACAGTGTTTCTTTTCATACTTTTTATACTTCGAAAGATCTTTTTGGTTTCTTTTTTTTATTTTTTTTATTTTTTTTTTTTGTTTTTTTTTGGCCTAATTTCTTAGGAGACGCAGAGAATTTTATTCAGGCGAATTCTTTAGTTACTCCTGTTCACATTCAACCCGAGTGGTACTTTTTATTTGCTTATGCCATTTTGCGTTCAATACCAAATAAATTGGGGGGGGTTGTTGCTATGTTTTGTAGTATTTTAATTTTATTTTTTTTACCCCTTTTACATAAAAGTGTTTTAAAAGGACTGTCTTTTCGTCCTTTGGGACGAATGGCGTTTTGGTTTTTGATAGTTAATTTTGGTCTTTTGACTTGAATTGGGGCGCAAGTAGTTGAAGAGCCCTTTATTTTAATTGGGCAAGTTCTTTCTTTTTTTTATTTTTTTTATTTTTTAGTTCTTGTGCCTGTATTGGGTGTTTTAGAAAATCAATTATTAAAAAGAAATTAACGAAATTTTTCTTTTCGGTGGTTTAATATTAAGCTTGGTGGGTTTGGGCTTTCGTGGTTTTCTTTTAAAGTTTTCTTTTTTTCTTTTTTTGGTTTTTTTTTATTTTTGGTTTTTTGAGTTAGAGTGAGCAAAAATTTTTGTTTTAGTAGGGGGTCTCGCGGTCTTACTTTTATTAGGGCCACAAAAAGAAGAACAAACAGACATTCCTATTTTAAATTTACTTGTTGTTTTAGGGGCTTTTTGTTTAATTTCTTCTAAAAATTGACTTTCTGTTTATTTAGCAATAGAGCTCTCTACACTTTGTTTTTTTGTTTTGATTGCTAGGGGGTCGGGTTATAGTGCAGAGGCAGGATTAAAATATTTTGTTTTGGGGGCTCTTTCTTCTGGTTTATTTTTATTTGGTTGTGCTTTGTTGTGTGGAGCTGGGGGCAGTGTATATTTTTATTATCTAGAGTTGCTTTTTAATTCCAAGCAAAGTTTTTCTGACGTTTGTGTGCCGACTGGGTACCTTTTAATTATTGCGGCTCTTTTTTTTAAATTGTCTGTTGCCCCTTTTCACATGTGGGTTCCAGATGTTTATGAGGGGGCACCAACAAAAACGGTTGTGTTATTGGCTATCGTGCCTAAAACAGGCATTTTTTCTCTTTTATTTTCCATTGGATTGCCCATAAGTCTTTTCTTAATTGGAGTTGTTTTTTCTCTTTTTGTTGGGGCGTTAGGTGCTTTAAATCAAACAAGAGTCAAACGGCTTTTGGCCTATAGTGGGATTGGTCATATGGGGTTTCTTTTATGGGGTTTAGTAAATGGTTCTTTTGAGAGCCTACAAGCAAGTTTGGTCTATCTTTTTATATACATCATTATGACAATTTGTGTTTTTTCTATTATTTTGAGTTTTAATGTGTATAAAAACTTACTCATTGAATTCAGTGGGCTATCCCGGTTTTTACCTTTTCTTTCTATTACTTTTGGGGTTGTTTTTTTCTCTATTGCTGGGATCCCTCCTTTTGCAGGGTTTTTAGGAAAATGGGTGGTTTTATTATCTGGGGTTCTTTCTAAATCTTTTTTTATTTTTTTTTTTGCCGTTTTTTGTTCTGTAATTGCTGGGGTTTATTATGTTAGAATTGTAAAAGTTCTTTTTTTTCAAAAAAACTCTTTTTTTTTAATTACAACAAAAGCTTTAAAAAAAGAGCTCAAACTAAATTTTAAGAGGGGGTTTTTAATTGGCCTTTGTTTTAATTTAATTTTTTTTCTTTTTTTTTCTCCACACTTTGGGTTTTGTTTCACTTCCCAAGTGGTTATGGGGTTGTTTTAAAATGGAAGCTCTTATTTTTTGTTTTTTTTTAAGTACAATTGTTTCCGGGATAATGGTTGTTTCTGCCTTAAACCCTGTGCTTTCTATTTTTTGGCTGGTTCTTGTTTTTGTTAATTCTGCGGTTTTTTTTCTTTGATTAGAGGTCGACTTTCTTGCCTTAATGTTTTTACTTGTTTATGTGGGGGCTATTGCTGTTTTGTTTTTGTTTGTAGTGATGTTATTAAATTTAACAGACTACCCTCCTGTTTTTAGAGAAGAAGTTGATATGACAAACTATATGCCAGTCGGGTTTCTAATTGGAGGTTTTTTTTTTTCAGAAATTGCCTCCAGTTGATCTATTATCTTTCCTCGAGTTGAAAGTTGAGATTTGTCTTTTCCTTGGTTTCTTGTTTCTTATCATAATATTGAGGCATTAGGGCAGGTTTTGTATATATCTTGTTTTTGTTTGTTTTTTTTAGCAGGCTTTGCTTTATTAGTTGCTATGGTTGGTGTTATTGTTTTAACTCAAGAATTAGAACCTTTAACTAAAAAACAAGATCTTTTTATTCAAATAAATAGATAATGAGCGGCTCTTCTTATTTTGAACAGTTTAATGTTGTGTGGCTATTTGGTTTGACAAACTCTGCTATAATGATGTCTCTTGTCATTTTTGTGGTTTTGTTGTTTTTAAAAGGAATTGATTTGATTCCTAAAAGATGGCAATCTTTTTTTGAATTAGTGTGCTTTCATTTTTATTCTGTGGCAAAAGAGAACTTAGGTGTTGAGGGTTTAAAATTTTTTCCTTTTATTCTTTCTCTCTTTTTTTTTTTAGTCTTTTTAAACATCTTTGGTTTATGTCCTTATGTCTTTACCCCAACAACTCATATTATTGTAACTCTTGGGTTTTCTTTTTCGATTATTATCGGGATTACTCTCTCTGGGCTTTTAAGGTTTAAAAAAGATTTTTTTAGTATTTTAATGCCTAGTGGGGCCCCTTTAGTTTTAGCTCCTCTTTTGGTCTTAATAGAAACGGTTAGTTATTTTTCTCGGGCTATTTCTTTGGGGGTTCGTTTGGCCGCAAATCTTTCTGCTGGACATCTTTTGTTTGCTATCTTAGCCGGTTTTGGTGTTATTTTTAAATCGGCAATTGTAATAATGGTTTTTATTACATTATTAGAAATTGCTGTTGCGATTATTCAAGCTTATGTTTTTTGTTTATTGACAACTATTTATTTGGCGGACACACTTGTTTTACATTAATGAGTCTTTTTTGGTTGATTCTTTTAGTTGGAACAATTAGTGTGATGGGGGTTTCGAGAGAAAAAAAAAGTCTTTTAAAAAAACGAGCCTTAGAGTGGTCTTTGGCTATTTTATTTAGTGCTCTGGTTTCATGGGGAGGATTTGATGGAGAAGGACATTTTCAATTTCTAGAACTCGTTGAATGAGGGTCTTTTTTAGCTTGGGGCCCTCTCCCTTTTGCTTTAGATGGTGTCTCTTTGTTCTTTTTGCTTTTAACAACTTTTTTAATTCCGGTTTGTATTTTAATAAGCCCGAAATCGACAAAGTTTTTATTTAAAGAGTTTTTATTATGTCTATTCTTTTTAGAGATTTTATTGGTTGGTGTTTTTTTAGTTTTTGACCTTTTTTTATTTTATATTTTTTTTGAGGGTGTTTTAATACCAATGTTTTTTTTAATTGGTATTTGAGGTTCTCGAGAAGAAAAAGTCCGTGCTTCTTTTTATTTTTTTTTTTTTACTTTTGCAGGGTCGGTTTTCTTTTTTTTTGTAATACTTTTTTTATATCAGTCAACTGGAACAACCAATTATATTCTTTTACTTAATACGAAATTGTCTTTGAGTGTTCAAAAATGAGCGCTGGTTGGTGTCTTTCTTAGTTTTGCTGTTAAACTACCGCTTGTTCCTTTCCATATTTGGCTTCCACAAGCGCATGTCGAAGCTCCTGTTGCAGGCTCTGTTATTTTAGCGGGGATTTTATTAAAACTAGGGGGCTATGGTCTTTTGCGTTTTTCTTGGCCTCTTTTTCCAGAGGCTTCTTTTTATTGATCTCCAGTTATTGTTTGTTTTAGTGTTATTGCGGTTGTTTATGGGGGGCTGATGACATGTCGTCAAATTGATTTTAAACGACTTGTTGCTTATTCTTCTGTTGCACACATGGGGTTAGTCCCTTTGGGCATTTTCACACATATTATGGAGGGGTTGGTCGGGGCTGTTTTTTTAATGTTAGCACATGGCTTTGTTAGTTCTGCTCTTTTTATTGGAGTGACTTTTTTATATGATCGTCATCACACGCGTTTAATAAAATATTATCGGGGTCTGACTTTAACTATGCCACTTTTTGCTGTTTCCATGCTTGTTTTGTCTTTATCAAATATGGGGCTACCTTTAAGTTGCAATTTTGTTGGGGAGTTCTTTTCTTTACTTGCGGCGTTTAAATATTATTATGGGGTTGGGGCGCTTGTTGTTTTTGGGGTTCTTTTTTCTGCTATTTATTCTCTTAGTTTGTTTAACCGTACTTCTTTTGGAGGAGGGTCTAACTATCTTCTTTTTAATAGAGATTTAAATCGACAAGAGGGCTTTACAATGTTTCCTTTTCTTATAATAATTTTTCTTGGAGGGGTTGTACCTTTTTTTGTTATTAACTTGGTTAAAAACAGTCTTGTTTTTAGCCCAATTGGTTAGCCCTTTAATTTTTGAAAGGATAGTCTATGACCCTCTTTCTTAATTAGCTTCTTCAATTAGCTTTTTGTGTTATAATAGGACTGTTTAAAAGAAGATAGTTTGAAATTGGCAAAAAATATTAGAAAAGAAGTAGTGTGGGTCCTTTGGTTTTGGGGATTAAAAAGCTTTTGGTCTGAGTAATACATGCTAGTGTATGCGAACAGGTGAGGGTGAAAGAAAAAGTTTATTTTTTTTTATTGTATTAGGAAAAGAAGAGGTTATTTTCTTCTTTCCAAAGATGCATGGTTTAACCACATTTTCACTGAAACAAGGGAAAACATTGGCAGCAGTAAAGAATTTTATGCAATATACGAAAGTAAGACATAGGCAGAACCTTTTAACCTGTCAAATTAAGTGCCAGCAGACGCGGTGAAACTTAAGGGTTTGTTTTTTAGAAAAAGCAGAAAGCGTGTAAAGGTAAAACATTTAAAATAAATAGAATTTTTTTAGTAATGGTGCAATATTAAAAGAAAAAAAAGAATTTTTTTATGTGAAGACAATTTATTTTTTTTCTTTAACACGAAGGTTCTGGGAGCGAACAGGATTAGAGACCCTGGTAGTCGATACAGTAAAAGAAAGTCGCTTGAGTAGTACGGTCGCAAGATTAAAATTCAAAAAACTTGGCTGTTCATTGTTATTTAGAGGAGCGTGTTGCTTAATTCGATAATCCGCGAGTTACCTTACCAAAACTGGCTTTTTCAGGTGTTGCATGGCCGTCGTCAATTTATGTTTGATACAATAAATTAAACCCTAGAAAGGTTGAAGTCAGGTAAAATTGCCCTTATGTTTTGGGGTTAAATGCGCTACATTTTTTTTTTAATAAAAAAAAAGAGTTCGGATTGTCTTTAAAAGAGGATGATTAAGTTGAATTTAATAGTAATTGAAAAGTAGAGCGTTTCAATGAATTTGCCGCAATGTTAGTACAAATTGCCCGTCGCCTCTACTGAGGTAAACAAAGTAGAGTAAGTCGTAACATAGTAAGGGTGAGGGAACTGGCCCTTGATGCCCAAAGGTTTAAAATATCAATTATTACCTTGAAGTTAAAAAATTAATAAAAGAAGTTTGTAAGGGGTGGGTCTATGATATAAATTGTAGGCGGGGTAAAAGAAACGATAGACTTTTGTTTGGTTGGGGGGGGGGTGCGGTATCATCCATATCATTTAGCGGAGCCCTCTCCATGACCTTTTTTGGGGGCGACGGCCGCGTTTTTTTTGACTATCGGCCTAGTGTCTTTTTTCCATTATGGGCAACGTTTTTTTTTATGATTAGGGCTTTTAGTTATGGTTGGAGTTATGTTTGTTTGATGACAAGATGTAATACGAGAGTCTACCTTTCAAGGGCATCATTCTTTAATTGTAAAACAAGGACTTAAATATGGTATGCTTTTATTTATTCTTTCAGAAGTCCTTTTTTTTTTTTCTTTTTTTTGGGCTTTCTTTCATAGTAGTTTGGCCCCTGCGGTGGAATTGGGGGTAGTATGACCTCCACAAGGTGTCTCTGCATTAAATCCTTTCTCTGTTCCCTTATTAAATACTGCTGTGCTATTAAGTTCCGGGGCAACGGTGACATGGGCTCATCATGCCATTGTTTGTGGGGCTAAAAAAGAAGCGCAGTTGGGTTTGTTTCTAACACTTTTATTAGGAGTAGTCTTTACAAGTTTACAGGCAATTGAGTATTATGAGGCTCCGTTTGCTTTGTCAGATTCTGTTTATGGATCAACTTTTTTTGTTGCAACTGGGTTTCATGGCTTACATGTTTTAATTGGAACGACTTTTTTATTTGTTTGTTTTTTTCGTTTGTTATCAAATCAATTTACTCGCCGTCAACATGTGGGTTTTGAGGCGGCGAGTTGGTACTGACATTTTGTTGATGTAGTATGGCTATTTTTATATCTATGTATTTATTGATGGGGTTCTTAAAAATGTTTCAAGACGGGGCAGAGGCTTGGTGTTCGGGTCTTCAAGATATGGCAGACCCAGTTGTTGAAGAAACTCTTTTTTTTCATGAACGGGTGATGTTTTTGCTGGTTATTATTATACCTGTTGTTTTGTGACTTATTGGTGAGGCTTTAAAAAATAAGTTTTATGATCGCTTTTTAGTTGATGGTACTTTTTTAGAGATTATTTGAGCTATAATACCGGCAGTTATTTTAGTTCTTATTGCATTACCTTCTCTTAAATTGTTGTATTTGATGGATGAAGTTGTTTCTCCTGCTTTAACCATAAAGGCGGTTGGACATCAATGATATTGGTCTTATGAATACTCAGATTATGAGGGGGAGACATTGGGGTTTGATTCTTATATGCTTCCTACATCGGATTTAACTCCAGGGGAGAATCGTTTGTTGGAAGTTGACAATAAACTTATTCTTCCAATTTTAACTCATATAAGGCTTTTGGTTACAGGGGCGGATGTTTTGCATTCTTTTGCGGTTCCTTCTTTAGGGTTAAAAATAGATGCTGTCCCAGGTCGTCTTAACCAAACGGGGGTTTTTATTAAAAGGCCGGGGTATTTTTTTGGACAATGTTCTGAGATTTGTGGTGCAAATCATTCTTTTATGCCAATTGTTATAAAAGGAGTTTGGGTTGAAGAATATCTTCATTATTTGAAATGTATTATAAATACCTAATTCTGGTAGTTCTTTTATTTTTATTGGGGAGCTGGGGGATAATTTTAAATCGAGGACATTTTATTATTATGATTGTTTCCATTGAGCTGGTTTTATTATCTACTTTTTTTTTCTTTTTAATAAATTCTAAAGAAATTGATGTTTTAATAGAACAAGTGTATATGATAATGGGTTTAACAATTGCGGCCGCGGAGTCTTCAATTGGTCTAGCTATTTTGGTTGCTTATTATCGTATTCGAGGGACAATCGTTTTAAAATCTTTTAGTTCTTTACGAGGTTAAGGATGCGTTTTTTTGTCTTTTGTTTTTTGACAATTGTTTTGGCGGGGTTGTTTTCTATGGTTTCTTTTTTTCTAGGAGAGAAAGTACCAGATCGAGAAAAGGTTTCTGCTTATGAGTGTGGTTTTGTGCCATTTAGTTTTTTGGGCCGTCCTTTTTCAATACGATTTTTTTTAATAGGCATTTTATTTTTGATTTTTGATTTAGAGATTAGTTTTTTTTTTCCTTGGTGTGTTTTATATAATTCAATTGCCCCTTTTGGGTTTTGAACTATGGTTGGGTTTTTCTTTATATTAACTTTAGGTTTGGTCTATGAGTGGTTAAAGGGGGGTTTAGAGTGAGAGTAAAAAAAAAAAGTAAAAGAAAAAGTCCTATCTATTATGGGAGTAGTAGTTATAAGTATCCCAACTCCGGTTTCTGCTTTAATCCATGCGGCAACAATGGTTACGGCGGGTGTGTTTTTATTAATTCGAGCATCTCCTTTGTTTGATGTTGTTCCTCTTATGTTAATTATTATAACAACGATTGGGGTTTTAACGGTGTTTTTTGCTGGTACAATTGGTTTGGTTCAAAATGATTTGAAAAAAATAATTGCTTATTCTACTTGTAGTCAACTAGGATATATGGTTGTTGCTTGTGGGCTTTCTCATTTTTCTACTGGTTTGTTTCATTTAATGAACCATGCTTTTTTTAAAGCTTTGTTATTTTTGAGTGCGGGTTCTTTAATCCATGCGGTGGTTGATGAACAAGATGTAAGGAAAATGGGGGGGCTGTCCTCTTTTCTTCCTCTAACTTATATTTTTTTTATTATAGGATCTTTTTCTTTAATGGGGTTTCCTTTTTTAACAGGGTTTTATTCAAAAGATTTGATTTTAGAGTTTGCTTTTGGGCAATATTATTTAATTTTTGTTTATTTACTCGGGTGTTTCTCTGTTTTATTAACTGCAATATATTCTATTCGTCTAATTTTTTTATCTTTTTTATCCAATACAAACTTAAAACGGGGAGTCTTTTTTTTTCTTAAGGAAGGGGAGGGACTGCTTTTAGCCCCCTTGGGGATATTGGCTTTGGGAAGTATTTTTTGGGGTTATTTTTGTAAAGAAATGATTTGGTGTTTTCAAATGGGGACTTTCCCTGTGCTTTTTTTAAATATTAAACTTCTTCCTGTTTTTTTAAGTTTAGTTGGGGTTTTTGGAGTGCCTTTTTTTTTTTATTTTTTTTTATCTAAAACTTTGTTTTTCTTTTTTTCTATTTATTGTTTTTTAGGCTCTGCTTGACAAATTAATTATTCTTTTAATTTTTTTTTTATAAAAAAAATATATAAAATCGGACATATAATTACAAATTTAACTCTTGATAAGGGGGTGTTAGAGCTTATTGGACCAAAGGGAATTGTTAATTTTTTGATTTTACAAGTACAAAGATTAAGTAGTTTTCAGTCTGGGCTTGTTTTTAATTATGCTTTGGTTTTCTTTGTTGGAGTTGTTGTTTTTATGGTTTTATTGTAGAGAATTCGGTTAAAAGTAAGCCATTGGCCTTCAAAGCTAAAAATGTAGGTGCAAGTCCTACTTTCTCTGAAAATGCCACAGTTAAACACAATGATGTTTTTAAATCAATACGGGTGTACTTTTTTTTTGTTTTTTGTTCTTTTATTTTTTTTTTTGTTAATCCTTTTACCCCAAGTAAAAAAAAACTTTTTTTTTAGAAAAAAAATAAGTACAAAGGGGTTTTTAAAAGAGTCTCTTTTAATAAAAGAAGTTGTTTTTATTTGATTATAATGAAAAATAATTATTTTATCCGTTGGGTTTTCTCTACAAATCATAAAGACATAGGAACTTTATATTTAGTTTTTGGTGTTGGAGCAGGTCAAATTGGGACTGCTTTTAGTATGCTTATACGATTGGAGCTTTCTGCGCCAGGCGCGATGTTAGGTGATGATCATCTTTATAATGTAATTGTAACAGCACATGCTTTGATTATGATTTTTTTTTTAGTAATGCCGGTTATGATTGGGGGGTTTGGAAACTGGCTAGTGCCATTATATATTGGGGCACCGGATATGGCGTTCCCCCGATTAAATAATATTAGTTTTTGGTTATTACCACCTGCTTTGTTTTTATTGTTAGGCTCTGCTTTTGTTGAACAAGGCGCAGGAACGGGATGAACGGTTTATCCTCCTCTTTCTGATATTTATGCGCACTCTGGGGGTTCTGTTGACATGGTTATTTTTAGTCTTCATTTGGCTGGGGTTTCTTCTATCTTAGGAGCAATAAACTTTATTACAACGATTTTCAACATGCGAGCCCCTGGTGTCTCTTTTAATAGAATGCCCTTGTTTGTTTGGTCTATTTTAATAACTGCTTTTTTATTACTTTTATCTTTGCCTGTGTTAGCGGGTGCAATTACTATGTTATTAACAGATCGAAATTTTAATACAACTTTTTTTGATCCTTCTGGAGGTGGGGATCCTATTTTGTTCCAACATTTATTTTGGTTTTTTGGGCACCCCGAAGTTTATATTTTAATTTTGCCTGGTTTTGGTATAATTTCTCAAATAATACCTACTTTTGTTGCTAAAAAACAAATTTTTGGGTATTTAGGGATGGTTTATGCGATGCTTTCAATTGGTCTTCTTGGGTTTATTGTTTGAGCCCATCATATGTTTACAGTTGGGATGGATGTGGACACAAGAGCTTATTTTACTGCGGCAACTATGATTATTGCCGTGCCAACTGGAATAAAAGTGTTTAGTTGGTTGGCCACTATTTATGGTGGAACTTTAAGATTAGACACTCCTATGCTTTGGGCTATGGGTTTTGTTTTTTTATTTACAGTAGGCGGTTTAACAGGGGTTGTATTAGCAAATAGTTCTCTTGATATTGTTCTACATGACACATATTATGTAGTTGCACATTTTCATTATGTTCTTTCTATGGGGGCTGTCTTTGCTATTTTTGGGGGGTTTTATTATTGAATTGGGAAAATTAGTGGATATTGTTATAACGAACTCTATGGTAAGGTCCATTTTTGGTTAATGTTTATAGGGGTTAATTTGACGTTTTTCCCCCAACACTTTTTGGGTTTGACAGGTTTTCCAAGACGATATTCGGACTTTGCGGATAGCTTTGCTGGTTGGAATTTAGTTAGCTCCTTGGGCTCTATAATTTCCATTGTAGGAGTCGTTTGGTTTCTATATATTGTTTATGAGATTTATGTTCGAGAGGAGCCATTTATTGGTTGAAGAGAGGACACGGACTCGAGCTGGGCTTCTTTAGAGTGAGCGCATGTTTCTCCCCCTTTATCTCATACTTATAATGAGCTTCCTTTTGTTATAAAAATACAAACAGATCATTAATAAGCTTTCTTTTGTTATAAAAATACAAACAGATCATGGGTGTAGAAGTAGTGCATCATATATATAGTTGTTTAATAAAATGTGGGATGGAACACCTGGAAATTAAATTTTCACCAAACAAATCATGGATATCGAAGTTGTTCACCATATTTACTATTGTTTTGTTAGTGCGTCCACAGAACATTCCATTTTTGCACTGGAGCACGCGCAGATGAAGTTTCCACCGTACGATTATTCGTGTTGTAATTTTTATCAAAAAAGGGCTGAACTTGTTCATTTTAATCTTCTGCGGGACAAGTCTCTTTTTGTTGGGTATTTGTCCCCTGAGTTCTCTTCTTTTTTTGACCCTATACAAAAACCTTATGTTGTCGAAAGATGGCCCGGAGCGAAGGCCTCTTATCTTACAATTAAGGAGGTAAGCCCTGCTCATCCTGGGGTTACAATCCCTTCTTCTGCATGAAGAATAGAGCCCGACTTAGATTTTGTACTTCGGGAATTACAACAAGTAGATTGGGAAGCTTATGCTCGACTATATCCAGAGCTTTAATTTAAATTGGAATGAGAAGTTTGTATTTTTTGTTGATATTATTTTTAGAATGCTTATTAGACACCCCCATGCTCTGGGTTTGGTACTATATTAGGTGATGATTGTCTTTATAATGTAACTGTAACAACACAGGTTTTTATTATAATTTTTTTAGATTTAGTTTTATTGATTTGAGGGTTTAGTTCACAACAGCCTCGTCCAAGGCGTGCGGGATTTTAGCTTCAGCATTTCTTGGACCAAAATCTATAGTGGTGAAGACCGCGCTTGATCAAAGGCTTGTGAGATCAATGAGGTAAGGGCTTTATTTTTATTTTGGAAAGAGGGAAGAAGTCAATATCACGTTT